ATATTATCATAAAGAATAACTCATTTTTGAATTATGAGTTCAATAGTTTAATTAACTTATTTATGATAAGAAGGAATTAACCAATTTTGGAGCATGGGTCCATTAGTTTAATTTAACTTATTCTTAAATTTAGATTTTTTGATGGAACAATTTAAATGATCTACTTTATTATTTATAATAAAATAGATTCTAAAAAATGTTAGGATTATGAATAAAGTTAAAAGTAAAGTTAGAGGTAAGAAATTATTTAAATAAATTATATATATATGATTTTTTATGGGTTGAAAATTTATAATATTGGTTTCTTTAATTTTATAAATTCCTAAAGATGAGATAATAATTGCAATTAAAATTTTTCAAAGTCTAGATTTAATCTTTACATTTGGATAGATTCTAGAAATATATAAGAATATAACTATTATTCCACTAATGGCAATAATAAAGATTATGTAAAAATATAGTGTTGAGTTTTTTATTAAATATATTGAATTAAGAGTTATGATTACATATATAATATATGAAATACAGAGAAAGATAGGGTGAATAATAAGGTTTAAATATAAAAATACGATACATGAAATTTGTAGGATATGTGTTGATTTATAAATTGGGATTATTAATATAAATATAAATATTAGGTAAGGAATATAAGATATAAAATTATTTTTATAATTTATAATTAAGATTTAAATTTTAATAATATATATTTAACTTTGAAGGTTAATAGTTTAAATTAACTTAAAATCTTAAGATATAAATTTTTTATAAATAAAATTTTTAATTGCAAATTAAGAGTTATAATTTTAACTAATATCCTTAGAAAACTTTATAGTTTAAAATAAAAATAATGAATTGCAAGTTCGTAGATGTATATTTATATATATTTAAAGTTTAATACTATGTCTGATTAAAGTAATAAATTGTAAATTTATTTAAGGATTAAAAATTCTAGTATTAATTATTAAAATAACTATAAATATTAGATGGAAATAAGTTTTGATTAAAAATATTAAGAATTAGTTGATATTTGACATCCTTAATTTTTATGTTTTTTTTAACGGCTTAAGTATATTGAAAGTATTGGTCGTAATTTTATAGTTAAATATTAAATATAGAAAGTTAGCAAATTATTTATAATTAAAATTAGGAATTAAGGACTAATAATTGGGTATATATTTTTGGATATTAGGTTAGAATAAAGTATTAATAAGATTTTTATTTTATTAATTTAGATTTGAAAATTATTAGATTTAGTGTTAATTTGAGTTAAAGGAAGAAATCATTAAAAATGTTAAATGTAAATAAGTATTTATATATTTAATTATTCAAAGTTTGAATTCTTTTTTTTAGATTATTATAAATATAATAATTAAATTAAAAATTAAGTAAACAATTAAAAATTAAATTAATTAAATTAATAAATAATATTTATATATTATAATAATTAACTTAAAAATTAAGTAAATAATCAAAAAATATGATTCAAAAGTATAAATGAGAATATCACCATTTCTCTACTTTTGGTGAAAATGACCTGTAATAATTAGCCATATATATAACGTTAATACGAGATAAATTAACTGTTAATTATTTTTATAACAACGGGCCTACAAGGATTATAATTGATAATTTTAAATTTAATGTATCTATTGAGTATAAATAAATTCTTAATAGAGGATGAACTCATTGCTTAAAATTTAGCTTAATTAAATTTTAACAACAATACATCTCTCAAACTTATTTACACATAAAAATCAAAAAGGGTATTTATGGGTAAAACTTATAAATCAGGGTTAAAAGAGTGAGTGTAAAAGGTTGCAAGGAAATTATAGTTGGTAAATTTAATAATTAAATCTTATTTATTCTCGGAAAAATGTCTTAAAATTCTGCTTATTATATTTACACTGTAAATTAACTGGTAATTCTTATAAAATTTTAATAATATATATAGTTATTTAGTAACATATATATACAAGGGGAAGTTTTAAATTGAAAATATTTTAGAGTAATTTTCTGTAAAATAAACTAATTAGGGTTTTAATGATTTACAAAAACTAGATTACAATTAGAGAACTGTTTGAGAGAAGTTATTGATTAATAAAGAAGAGTCAATTAGATTAGAAATAATCTATTGGACGAGGAAGTTATTGATTAATAAAGAAGAGTCAATTAGATTAGAAATAATCTATTGGACGAGGAAGATATTGATTAATAAAGAAGAGTCAATTAGATTAGAAATAATCTATTGGACGAGGAAGATATTGATTAAAAATATTAAGAATTAGTTGATATTTGACATCCTTAATTTTTATGTTTTTTTTAACGGCTTAAGTATATTGAAAGTATTGGTCGTAATTTTATAGTTAAATATTAAATATAGAAAGTTTTAATTTATGATTTTAAATTAGGGAGTATATTTAATTTTCAAATAAATATTTAATTTTTAATAAATAAATAAAATAGTTATTAATTTTAATTAATTAAGTAATTTTAATATTAGTATTTATAATTATAATAGATAAATAAAGTGCCAGCAATTGCGGTTATACTTTTTATTAAATTTAATTTTTATAAAATATAAAATTTAATTATATTTATTTTATTATTTTAAATGGAATTTTATTGATGAAATATAAAATTTTAAAATAATAATAAAATTTTTAAAATAGATTTTTATAAAAAATTAATAATAAACTAGGATTAGATACCCTATTATTTTATATTAAAATAATTTTTTCATATTAAATGTGGACCATTAAATGTGTAAAAAATGGCGGTAAATATTTTTATTAGAGGAATTTGTTTTTTAATTGATAATACACGATAAGAGATACTTTATTAAATTCTTATGTATTGCTGTTTATATTTTAAATAGTTAGTATTTAATAAGAAAAATTTTTTATAATTATAATTCAAGTCAAAATGTAGTTTTTTAAAGTTTGTTATGAATTACTTTATTAAATTAAATGGATTTAAAAATTTAAAAGTTTTTATGAAATTGGATTTAATAGTAATTTTATTTAAATTAAATAAAATGAATTTATTATATATTTATGTACAAATCGCCCGTCACTTTCATAAAATATGAAATAAGTCGTAACAAAGTAAATGTACTGGAAGGTGTATTTAGAGTATAAAGTTTTAGTTTAATTAAAATTTTTTATTTACAATAAAAAGATTATATAGAATTATATAAAATTTTAAAAAATTTTTATAAATTTTATATTTTGAGATTTAAATTTATTATAAAAAAAATAATTTTTAAAATAATGGGTTTAAGTAAATTTTATTAAAAAATTAAATTATTTATAGATAAAGTAATTAAAATGAGTTAAATTATTTTAAAAGAAGAAATATTTATTATATGTACCTTTTGTATCAGGGTTTATTAAAATTATTTAATTAATTAAGTTTCTCGAAAATAATTGAACTAAAATTTTATGAAATTATATGTAGTAATATATTTTTAAATAGTTTTTTAGGTGTGAAATATATTTCGTAATTATTAATATCTAGTTTCTTAATAAATAAATTTAATTTATATTAATTATTTGTGAAAAAAAATTAGATTTTTTTTACATAGATTTAATAAATATTGTTTGGGATAAACTAAATAATAAAGTGTTATAATTAATATATTTTATTCAAATATAAATATAGATTTTAATTAATTTTTATAGGTTTGTATGTTTTTATTAATATAATTATAATTAAATAATTTTTAAAAAGTTTAATTATTTATTAAGAAAATATAATAAATAATAATTTATATGATATAATGATAAAATAAGTATGAAAATATTTATAAAATATTATTATGATTATAATAATATTAGGAATTCGGCAAATATCTATTCGCCTGTTTAACAAAAACATCGCTTTTAGATTATTTTTTAAGGTTAGTTCTGCTCAATGAGGTGAAATTTTAATAGCTGCAGTATTTTGACTGTACAAAGGTAGCATAATAAGTTGTCTTTTAAATGAAGGCTGGGATGAAGGAATTGACGAAATAGGGGCTTTCTTATTTTATAAAGTAGAAATTAAATTTTTAGTTAAAATTCTAAAATTATTAAATTAGACGAGAAGACCCTGTAGAATTTTATTTTTAGTATTTTAAAATTATTTTAATTTTTTAAGATTTTGAATGTTAAAAATTTAATTGGGAGGATTTTTATAATAATTTATCTATGAATTTTAATAACAATAATATTTGGATTTAAGAATTTTTATTAAAGAAAAAAGATAAATTACCTCAGGGATAACAGCGTAATATTTTTTTAAAGATCATATTGAAAAAAATGTTTGCGACCTCGATGTTGAATTAAGATAAATTTAAGGTGTAGGTGCTTTAAAATTAAGTCTGTTCGACTTTTAAAATCTTACATGATTTGAGTTCAGATCGGTGTGAGCCAGATCGGTTTCTATCTTTTTAAAATTTTTATAAATTTGTACGAAAGGACTTTTTATATTAAATATTTTATTTTGAGTATAGTTAGGGTTGTTTTGGCAGAAAAGTGCTATAAATTTAGAATTTATTAATATATAATTATATATTATTTAAACAACAATTTTTAAAAATTATATTTATTTAAATTTATTGAGGTTTGTAATTATAATAATTATAGTAATAGTGGGAGTTGCTTATATAACTTTACTAGAGCGAAAATTATTGGGTTATATTCAATATCGTAAGGGGCCCAACAAAGTTGGGATTTTTGGAATTTTTCAGCCTTTTTCTGATGCTATAAAATTATTTATGAAAGAGATGATTTATTTATATAAAGTTAATATTTTAATATATTATTTTGCCCCTATTGTTTTGTTAACAATAATATTAATTTTATGGGTTGTTTTTCCTCATTATAGGGGACATATTAATATTAGTTATAGTTTGTTGTATATTTTATCTTGTTTAAGTTTATCATCTTATGCGATTCTTATATCTGGATGGTCTTCTAATTCAAATTATTCTTTTTTAGGATCAGTTCGTTCAGTTGCTCAAGTTATTTCTTATGAGGTAAGATTTTTTTTATTTATTTTTACTTTAATATTATACATTAAAGGTTATTCTTTATGTGATTTATCTAAATATCAAAATATTGTAGGAATATTTATTTTTTCTCATTTGTATTTATTTATTTTATTTTTTATTAGGGTATTAGCTGAACTAAATCGGGTTCCTTTTGATTTAATTGAGGGTGAATCGGAATTAGTTTCTGGATTTAATACGGAGTATTTTGGGGGTAGATTTGCTTTGATTTTTTTAGCTGAGTATGGGATAATTATATTTATAAGTTTTTTATTAATTAGTATATTTATGGGATTGAATTCTTGGGGCGTATCGTTTAGGTTATTATTTATATTTTTTAATTTTTTTTTTATTTGAATTCGGGGGGTTTTACCTCGAGTTCGATTTGATCAGTTAATAATAATATGTTGAAAATATTTTTTACCTTCATCTTTAGTAATTTTATTGATAAATTATATTATTATTTTAATTTTTTAAGTTATTAGAATAATTATTTCTATCTTTTGCTTTCAAAACAAACGCTCTCTATGAGCTAAACAACTAAATAATTTTAATGGTATTATCTCATTTTATATTTAGTATAGGATATAGAAAGAAAAAGGAAAAATAAATTCATGTTCCTATTTGTCTAATAGTAACAAATGGGTATTCAATTATTTGTCTTCCCGTTCAGGTTAATAAAATAAAAGTATTAATAAATAGTCAATATATATGTTGATTTATTGGGTAAAATTTAGCTGATATTAATTTATATATATTTGAAGTTAGGGGTATAATTAAAAGAATTAGGATTGATATTAAAAGGGCAATAACCCCTCCTAATTTTCTGGGAATTGATCGTAAAATAGCGTAAGCAAAGAGAAAATATCATTCAGGTTGAATATGTTTGGGAGTAATTATTATATTGGCCGGGATATAATTATCAGGATCTGATAGGATATAGGGATATTGTAAACAAATTAATAATAAGATTCTTATATATAATATTATACCTGTAAAGTCTTTTATAGTAAAAATTGGATGAAAAGATGTAAAAGAATAATTGGAGATTCCTAAGGGATTATTAGATAATTTTTCGTGTAAAAAAGCTAGGTGAATTATTACCATAATTGCGATAATTAGGGGTAAAATAAAGTGAATTGAAAAAAATCGATTTAATGTAGCATTATCGATAGAGAATCCACCCCATAGTCATAGAACAATTGTTCTACCTAAGTATGGGATGGCTGATATTAAATTAGTAATAACTGTTGCCCCTCAAAAGGATATTTGGCCTCATGGTAATACATAGCCAACAAAGGCTGATGCTATAGATAATAATAAAATAATAATCCCTGTTGTTCAGGTTAAATAATTATTAAAAGAGTGATAATAAATACCTCGCCCAATATGGGCGTATAAGCAAATAAAATATAATGATGCCCCGTTTATATGGATAAAACGTATAATTCATCCATAATTTACGTCCTGTATAATATGAATAATTGAAGAAAAGGCTAAATTAGTATTAGGGCAATAGTGTATAGATAAAAATAAACCTGAAATAATTTGAATTATTAATCTTAGACCTAATATTGAGCCAAAATTTCATCACTTAGAAATATTTAGGGGGATAGGTATCTTAATTAAAGAAAAATAAATTATTTTAGTTAATGAATTATGTTTTATAAATGTTTTATTCATATCAAAATATAGTTTATTAAAAATTTTAATTTTGGAGATTAGAGATATAATTAAATATTATTATTTTGAATTAGCTAATCTAACTTAAGATTTTTAATTTACAAAATTAATGTTTTATATTTAAACTAATTAGCTAAGGAATTATAATAGATGTAATTACCTTGTCTTTAATTTTAGTTTTTTTAACTTTAGGTCTTATAATTTTTTATTATAACCGACTTTTAATAAATATTATTTCTTTTGAATTTAATGTAATTTCAGTTATATATTTTATGTACGTTAGTTTAATAATAATGAATATAGAATTTATGATAATTTTATATATAATTATAATGGTTTGTGAGAGAGTTTTAGTTCTATGTGTATTGGTACGATATGTTGATTTATTTGGGAGAGATAAGGTTGAAATTCTTACTATTCAAACACAATAAATACTAATAATAGAATTATTTTTTTGTTTATTTATTTTACACTGAGTATTTATTTTCAGTCCTAATATTTTAATTAGGATATGGTTGTTATTAATAATATATTTATATTTAAATTGGGGTCAAGGATTTTATTTTTCTTGAGGTGATGAGTTAGGTTATCAATTTAGGATTTATAATTATACTTTAGTAATTTTGACTTTATATATTATTTATATTTCTTTACAGACGATAAAATTTGCTGATTTAAATGGCCTATTATTGTGATTAATTTCATCTCTATTGGCTATTATTATTGTTAAATGTTTTATAGCGAAAAATTTAATTATATTTTATTTTTTTTTCGAGTCTAGTTTAATCCCCACTTTTTTGTTTGTGTTTAAGTGGGGACATGATAAAAATTCAATTGTAGCTAGGTTATTTATATTATTTTATACTTCTATTTTTTCATTACCATTATTAATTTTGATATTTAATATATTTGAAGTTTTAGATACAGTAAATTTTGAATTAATTGATGGGTTTAAATTAAGACCTATAATATATGTTTTAGTTATATTAAGTATGTTTGTTAAATTACCTGTTTTTCTTATTCATGTTTGACTTCCTAAGGCTCATGTTGAGGCTCCAGTGTATGGATCAATAGTTTTAGCAGCTTTAATGTTGAAATTAGGTGGTTATGGAATATTAATAATGGTAAATATATTTTATTCTAGAGAATTTATTTTAGATGTATTGATTTATTTTTTATTGGTTGGCTCTGCTCATATTGCATTTTTTTGTTTAATACAAATTGATTTAAAGATAATAGTAGCTTATTCTTCTGTAGTTCATATAATAATAATAGCAGCAGGTATTTTGGTTAATAGGGATACAACTGTTGTAGGGGCACAGGTTACAATAATTTCTCATGGTTTATGTTCTTCTGGATTATTTTATATAGTATTTTTATTTTATTTACAAACAGGAAGTCGATTATTACCAGCCAATAAGGGCTTATTGAGTAGTAATTCAAAAATAATATTAATATGATTTTTATTATGTTCAGCTAATTTTTCTATTCCTTTATCTTTAAATTTAGTTGGTGAATTATTATTATTTGTAGGGATAGTGTCCTATAGACTTATTTTAGCTATTCCTTTATCTTTTGGTTGTTTTTTTAGAGTATGTTATTCAATTTATATATTTATTTATATTTCTCATGGGAGATCTATAAATAAAATTATATTAAATAGATCTGATAATTATGTATTGATTATTATACATTTACTTCCGTTATATACATTAATATTTAATTTAAATTTTTTTTACTAATTTAAATAGTTTATATATATAAAATATTAGTTTGTGGGGCTAAAGAAATAGATATTATTTTAAATTATAGTAAAATTAGTTAAAATAAGTTTTATATTTTTGAATTTATTTATTTTTTTTTTTATTATAATAATATATTTTTTTATGTATAATTATGTATTTTTATTAGAATGGAGAATTTGTATAATTAATTCAATTGATTTTAATTTTGTTATTTATATAGATTGAAAGGCTTGGGCTTTTATATTTTTAGTATCTTTTATTTCGTTTTGTGTATTTATTTATAGAATTGAGTATATAAAAGGAGATAAGAATATTAATCGTTTTGCTTCATTACTTTTTTTATTTGTTATTTCTATATATTTTATAATTATATGTCCATCTTTGGTGAGTATTTTATTAGGATGAGATGGGTTAGGAATTATTTCATTTTTATTGGTTATTTATTATCAAAATAAACGTAGTTTTGATAATGGTTTAATTACTTTTATTATAAATCGTGTGGGTGATATTGGAATTATGATTTCAATTGCTATAAGTTGTATGTATTATGGTAATTTTAGATGATTTATAATTAATTTAGATTCAATCAATGATTTAATTATTTGATTTTTAATAGGTTCGGCTATTACTAAAAGAGCTCAGTTTCCTTTTTCTTCGTGATTGCCTGCTGCTATAGCAGCTCCTACTCCTGTATCAGCATTGGTTCATTCTTCAACTTTAGTTACTGCTGGGGTGTATCTCATAATTCGTTATGGTAATTTTATAACTTTTGGGTCTAGTAATTATTTATTTTTTGTTGCTAGGTTAACTTCAATTATATCGGGTTTATTGGCTTTGATAGAATATGATTTGAAAAAAATTATTGCTTTATCAACTTTAAGGCAATTAGGATTAATAATGGTTATTGTTAGATTGGGTCAATTTATATTAGCTTTTTTTCATTTGATAACTCATGCAATTTTTAAATCATTATTATTTTTATGTGCGGGTAAAATTATTCATTATTCTTATATAAATCAAGATATTCGAAAATATGGTTGTTTATTATATGTTATACCAGTTACAAGGGTTATTTTATTTATTTCTTTATTAAGATTAATAGGATTTATATTTATATCTGGATTTTATTCTAAAGATTTAATTTTGGAATATATATTTTTAGATGGTAGATTATTTGAGTTATTTAATATAATTTTAATAGTTTTATTAACAGTTATATATAGAGTTCGATTAATAATGTTTTTATTATTTAATGAAATTTTGGGAGTTAGGTGTACTTGTTTACGGGAGAGAAATGTTATATTATTTCCTATGATTTTATTAATATTTATAAGATTATTTAGGGGGTCATTATTTTATTGAATAATATTTTCATTATTAAATTTAGGTGTAGTAAGGTGAGAGGTTAAGGTGGGAATTTTATATATATTTATTTTAGGTGTAACATTAGGAAAAATAATTTATGGAATAGAGCATATTATGTTAGAATATAGATGAATTTATAAATTTGTCTATATAAATTTATGTATTTTAGATTATTGTGTTTATTATTTTTATGAAAAGGGGATAAATTTTGGTTATTATTTATATATATCAGTAGAGATTGGTTGGGTTGAATATTTATTAGGTAAAAATTTTTTAACTAGAATTTATTTATCTTTAAGACGAGTAAAATATGATTTTAATATATTTTATTTTTTATTATATTTTATTATATATTTATTTTTATTATTAGTTTATTATATTGAATTTTAACTTAAATAGCTTATATAGAGCATAATTTTGAAGAAATTAGGGAAATTTAATATTTTTAAGTATATTCATAAAATAATTATTTAATTTTATTGTGAAATAATAATGTTTTATATATTAAACTATATGAATAGAAATAAAAATGATTTTACATTTATAAAAAAGTTAGAAGCTTTTTGTTTTTATTATTTCGTTTAAAGAGATTAGGCTTTAATCAAGGTTTTGATTCGAATTCAAATGTAAAATTTACTTTCTTTAATAATAGGAATTAAAAGTTCAATTTTATTATTAACAATAATATACCTCTTTTTGGTTTCTATTAATTATTTGAAGTAGATTATTCTTAGGGTTCATTCTAATCCTGATGTTATGATAAATATAGATACAATAAATATTCAGGAGTTGTTAATATATATGTAATTAAAAATATTTCATGTTTTTAAAATAGGTAATAATAATGCTACTTCGATATCAAATAGAATAAATAATACAGAAATAATGAAGAATCTAAATGAGAAATAAATTCGTGGGGAATTAAATGGATCAAATCCGCATTCATATGGGGAAATTTTTTCTCGGTTATTTTTTGTTTTAAAAGATAGAATTTTTATTCAAAAAAATATTAATAATATGATGAAGATTGAGCTAAATGAGATAATAATTAAGATTTTATTTTTCACTGTAGGTGAATTTTTTGATTGGAAATCAAATGTAATATTTATACTAAAAATATAAAAAATTCATCAATAAATAAAAATATATAAGAATAATCATACTACATCTACGAAATGTCAATATCATGAAGCTATTTCAAATCTAAGATGTTGATAGAATCTGTAATGATTTTTATATATTCGAATTAGACATACAATTAAGAAGATAGTTCCTACTATTACATGAATTCCATGAAATCCTGTTATTATAAAAAAGATTGATCCAAATACTCTATCAGATATAGTAAATGGGCATATAATATATTCATAAATTTGAATTATTGAAAAAATTAATCCTAAATTAATTGTGATTGAAAGACTTAAAATTCTTTCATTTTTTAAAGAATTAATTAATCTATAGTGAGATCATGTAATAGTAAATCCAGATGATACTAGGAGGAGGGTATTTAATAGGGGGATTTTATAGGGATTAATTAATAAGATTCCTTTAGGGGGTCATATGGCTCCAATTTCAATTCTAGGGGATAGTGCTATGTGAAAGTAGGCTCAAAAAAATGATAAGAAGAAAAAAATTTCTGATACAATAAATAATATTATTCCTATTCGTATATTTTTATTTGAAAAACTTGTGTGACACCCTTGAAATGTTCTTTCATTAATTACGTCTTTTCATCATATATATATAGATGATAGGGTTATAATTAATATAATTAAGAAAATATTTCAATTTTCGTTAGTATTAAATCAAATAATTAAGTTAAAGGCTATATTGAAAATTCTTATAGAAGTAATTAGAGGTCAAATTCTTTTGTCAACTATATGGAATGGGTGATTATGTGATTTATTCATAGTTAGATTCATTTGCATAGAGAATTGATAAAATTCTAAATACATAGGCTTGAATAAAAGTTACTCTTAATTCAAGAATTATTAATAAATTTTGAATTAAAATAAAACCAATAATAAAAGAAGAGTTTTTTATAGAATTTCCTATCAATCTTAGGAGGATATGGCCAGCAATTATATTGGCACTTAATCGAATTGCTAGGGTATATGGGCGAATAAAATTTCTAATAGATTCAATTAATACTATAAAAGGTATTAAAATAGGAGGGGTTCTTTTTGGTACTAAGTGAATAAATATATGATTAGTTTTATTAATTCACCCAAATAATATAAATCTAATTCATAAAGTTAGGGAAAATGTAAGTGAAAATATTAAATGTCTTGTAATATTAAATACGTAGGGAATTAATCCTAGAAGATTATTTAAAAAAATTAATATAAATAGTGTTAAAAATATAATTATATTGTTTTTATTTTTAAAAATGATTCTTATTTCTAATATTAAAAAATTTAATATTTTATAGAAAAAAACTGATATGATAGAGTTTGATGTTCATATTATTTGTGGAAAGATAAATAAGATGATTAATATTCTTATTCAATTTAATTGTAAGAAAAAATATGATGATGGGTCAAAAATAGAGAAAAGGTTTATAAGGATTTATTTTCAACTTCATATATTTTTAAAAAAATATTTATTAATATATTTTTTTAAGATGGGTTTTTTAATAAAATGAATAAAATTTATTAAAATTAGGAAGATAAAGATGAATAGAATATAAAATATTAATCATTTTATAGGTATTATTTGGGGTATAAAAGAATACTTTTTTAAGTAATTTTAATTTGACATTTTAATGTTATAAATTAACTAATTCTTTGGGGTCATTAGAAGAAAATGTTAAATTTCTATTTTAAAGCTTAAGAGGCTAATACTTACTTTCAGTCATCTAATGATTTATGTTTAAATCAATTTAGAAAATATTTTATAGATGTTCTTTCTAATACAATTGGTATAAATCTGTGGTTTGATCCACAAATTTCTGAACATTGACCGTAAAAAATTCCGGGTCGATTAATAATTATTGGGGTTTGGTTTAATCGTCCAGGTGTTGCATCTACCTTGATCCCCAAAGATGGTATGGCTCATCTATGAATTACGTCTGAAGATGTAATTAATATTCGAATTATGGAGTTTGTGGGTAAAATTAAATGATTATCTACATCTAATAATCGAAAATTATTTTTTGAATAGGGAAGTATAAATGAATCAAAGTTAATATTTTTTTTTATATCTCTGTATTCATAGGTTCAGTATCATTGACGTCCAATTCTTTTTACCGTTATTGAAGGTTTAATTATTTCGTCTGTTATATAAAGAATTTTAATGGATGGAATTGCTATAAAAATTAGGATAATTATGGGAATTAAGGTTCATGTAATTTCAATAGTATGACCTTGTAATAAAAATCGATTAATTGTTTTATTTTTGTAAATTATATATAATGATATTAAAATAATTGTTAAAATTGAAGAAATAATTATTATAACTAAATCATGAAAATAAATAAAATTTTCTCTAATGGGTCTATTTGAATCTTGGATTGAAGTTATTTTTCATGTTGCCAATATTAAAAGAGAATATTTTCTCATATATGGGGTTTAAATCCATTGCACTTATTTGCTATATTAATTTAAATATCATCATAGATAATAAAAATTGGAATTTCATAGGTTATTGATGGGATTTCATTATAAGAGTGGTTTAAGGGTGGGTAGCATGGTTGTAATCACTCAATAGATGGGGATAGATAGAATTTAAATAAAATAATCCGTTTAGATATAAATGATTCTAATAAAATGAATATGAAAAAAATTATTGAATTAATGGAAATAAAAGATCCGATAGATGATATAATATTTCAGGTTATATAGGCATCCGGATAGTCAGAGTATCGTCGAGGTATTCCTCTTAAACCTAGGAAATGTTGTGGAAAAAAGGTTAAATTTACACCTAGTAATATTATAAAGAATTGGTATTTTAATCATTTTTTATTTAAAGTTAGTCCTGTAATAAGGGGATATCAGTGAATAACTCTGGCAATAATAGAAAAAACTGCTCCTATAGATAGTACATAGTGAAAATGTGCTACTACATAGTATGTATCATGAAGAATAATGTCAATTGATGAGTTTGATAAAATAATTCCTGTAAGTCCTCCAATTGTAAAAAGTATAATAAATCCCATAGATCATAGGATTGAGGGGGTAATGTTTAATATTATTATACCATTTAAAGATCCTAATCATCTGAAGACTTTAATACCAGTGGGAATAGCAATAATTATAGTAGCAGAAGTGAAATATGCTCGTGTATCTACATCTAATCCGACTGTAAATATATGGTGGGCTCATACAATAAATCCTAAGATACCAATTGTTAATATTGCATAAATTATTCCTATAGTTCCAAAGGATTCTTTTTTACCTCTTTCATTTGTAATAATTTGAGAAATTAATCCAAATCCTGGTAAGATTAAAATGTAAACTTCTGGGTGTCCAAAAAATCAAAAAAGGTGTTGGTAAAGGATGGGATCACCTCCTCCTGTTGGATCAAAGAATGAAGTATTAAGATTTCGGTCAGTTAATAATATAGTGATAGCTCCGGCTAATACAGGAAGGGATAGTAAAAGGAGGAATGTGGTAATTAAAATTGATCATGAAAAAAGGGAAATTTTATCTATTGTTAAATTTGTATTTTTTATATTTAAAATAGTGGCAATGAAGTTAATTGATCCTATTAAAGATGATGCCCCGGCTAAATGTAAGGAAACAATTCTTAAATCTACTGATATTCTTCTATGAAAAATATTTGAGGATAATGGGGGGTAAACTGTTCATCCTGTTCCAGTTCCTATTCCTGTTAGACTACTTATAATAAGTAAAGATAGGGAAGGGGGAAGTAATCAAAATCTTATGTTATTTATTCGGGGATAGGCTATATCTGGGGCTCCTAATATTAGGGGGATTAATCAGTTTCCGAACCCCCCAATTATAAAGGGTATAACTATAAAGAAAATTATAATAAAAGCATGAGATGTGACTGTAGTATTGTAAATTTGATCATTACCGATTAGTTTTCCAGGAATTCTTAATTCTATTCGAATAATTATTCTAAGGGCTGCTCCATATATACCTGCTCATATTCTAAAAATAAAATATAATATTCCAATATCTTTGTGATTGGTTGATATAAATCATTTTTGAGAATTTTCATAGTTAATAAATGTTTTATTCATAAAAATTATAAGATATAAATGTTAATCCTAATATTGGAAAACAGATTATAATAAAAATAAGATAGGATTGTAAAATACTAAATTCATATGAAATTCAGGTTTTAAAATTAGAAGATATAATTGATTGTATTGTTCTTTTAGTATATATAAATATAGCTCTACAAGAAGCTAATATTAATATAAAAGTTAATCTATAAAAGATATTATTAGATTCTTTTACTACAATTCATTTTAAAATAAAACCTGTAAAAGGGGGGAGACTAGAATAAGAGAGTAATAGTAGAAAAATTGAAAAATTTATTAAATTTGAAATTATAAATTTTTGATTAATAAATATTAAATTTAATTTATGAAATATTAAAAAAATTGTAAATGTTAATAAAGAATAAATAATAAAATAAATAAAGAAACTTGAATTAGATAAGATTATAATTATAATTATTCATCTGGTGTGAATTAAAGAAGAATAAGATATCATAGCTTTTATTCTATTAGAATATATTATATTAATTGTTGAGATTACTGCTGTTAAATTTAAAGTAATATTTAGAAGGATTATTGAATGAGTATATCTAAATAAGATTATTGGACCTAGTTTTTGAAATGTAGTTATAAAAAAAATTATAGGTCATCTTAGGCCTTTATTAATGTAAGGGTATCATGAATGGAATGGGAATATAGCTAATTTTAATCTTAGGCTAGATAGTATTATTAATTCACCTAAAGAGGAAAAATAGTGGGGTGAGTTTATTAAATAGAATGAAAACATTAAAACTGAAGAACTAAAAACTTGGATTAATATATAAAGAATAATTTTTATTTTATTTGAGTCAAAATAAAATATTATAATAAAAATTATTATTGAGTTAAATTCTATTATAATTCACATATTAAATATTGAATTTAAGAAAAGTATTGAGAATGAATTTAATAGAATAAAAATTGAGATTGAGATTATTTTTATATTATATAAGTAGATTTTACATTTAAAAGTATTTAACTAATATTTAAAAATTCAAAGTTTTTAGTGATTACACTAAAATGTAGGGATTTGGTAATGAAGAAATATATTAAAAATATTTATTATTTATCCTATCAAGATAATCCTTTTATCAGGCACTTCATT